GGAATAAATAAATCAATCAAATTACGAGAGGCTTCATGAAGTGCTTCTTTGGGAGTTAAACTTCCGTTTGTCCAGATTTCGAGAAAAAGTATTTCTTGCTTTTCATTTCCATTTCCGTAAGAATGAACACTATGATTCACATTTCGAACAGGCATGAATACAGCATCTATGGGATAACTTCCGTCTTGAAAATCTTTTGGCAGTTTTATACGATTCCGATAACCGCGATTTCTCTCGATTTGTAATTTAATACACAAATCAATTGGTTCTTTTAGGCTAGCGATATACTGTGTATTATCAACGATTTCTACAGAAGGTGGTAAGATGATGTCTTGAGCAGTTACATACCTGGGGCCTTTGACACAAATAGACGCATCGCAAGTTCCATACAATGCACTTCTCAATACAATTTCTTTCAAATTCATTAAAATTTCATGGACTGATTCTTGAATACCCGTTATAGTAGAAAATTCGTGTGGTATTTTCGCGGATTTTGCACGTGTGATACATGTTCCGTCTATTTCGCTAAGCAACGCTCTTCGCATCGCAATGCCAATTGTGTCAGCTTGACCTTTCATAAGTGGAGATAGAATAAAGCGTCCATAATAAAGCCGCTTACTGTCGGCTCTTGATTCAACACACTTCCACTGTAATGTCCGAGTGGATATGGTTACTTTCTCTCGAACCATAATAATATTTTTTTTTATTAAATCATTGAATTATTTATTTCTCTTGAAATTTCGTTAATATTTATTCTTACACGCGTCTTTTTTTAGGGGGCCTACAACCATTATGCGGCATAGGAGTTACATCCCGTACGAAACTTAATAATATACCACTTCTACGAATAGCTCTTAATGCCGCATCTCTTCCGAGACCAGGACCCTTTATCATGACTTCTGCTCGTTGCATACCTTGATCCACTACTGTACGAATAGCATTTCCCGCTGCGGTTTGAGCAGCAAAGGGTGTCCCTCTTCGTGTGCCCTTGAATCCACAAGTACCGGCGGAGGACCAAGAGATTACCCGACCCCGTACATCTGTAACGGTCACAATAGTATTGTTGAAACTTGCTTGGACATGAATAACTCCTTTTGGTATTTTACGTGCATTTTTACGCGACCCAATACGTCCATTCTTACGTGAACCAATTCTTGGTAAAAATTTTGCCATATTTTTTTATCATCTCAAAAACTAAGTCGAAGATCTATGGATATATCCATTTCATGCCAAACTGGATCCTTTATTTTTTTTATTTGTACATTGGATTTTTTAGAGAGTTCCTGTTTAGAAAATTTATCCTTGCCTTTGTTTATGTCTCGGGTTAGAGCAAATTACTATAATTCGTCCCCGTCGACGTATCAGTCGACATTTTTCACAAATTTTACGAACGGAGGCCCTTATTTTCATATTTTTCATTCCTTAATTTTGAATATACATATTTTTGAAGAAACTAAATTTCATTAAATTTTGAAATCTGGAATTGTATCCCTCGAAAATGAAGTTGAAAAACTACCAAATCATTCGAATTTTTGTTGCGGAGTTTATAAATGAGATGTCCTCTCGTCAAATTATAACGATTTATATTTGACTCTATCGTGTGGTATATGTATAAAACAAAACTACGTTGGGTTTTTGCTGGGATATAACCTAAAATAAAACCCAATCCTCATTATCTAACCAACCAAACCCTGTTACCATCGGATATCAGAAGGATTACCATATATAACACAAAACTTCTCCACCAATTCTTTCTAGTCGAGCCTCCCGGTCTGTCATTATACCCCGAGAAGTAGAAAGAATTACAATCCCCATTCCGCCTAAAATTCTAGGAATTTTTTGATAGTTAGAATAGATTCGTAACCCAGGTCGGCTGATCCGTTTTAAATTTAGACTAGTTTTATATAATACTTTTCTATTCCTTCTATGTCGTAGGGTTAAAACAAAAAAAGTTTTGTTGTCTTCTCGGTGTTTCCTCACATTTTCAATAAAACCTTCTTGTAAAAGTATTTTAATAATGTTTTCGCTGATGTTAGTAGATGCTATTTGAACGGTTCCCTTTCTATTCATGTCAGCATTTCGTATGGAGGTTATTATGTCAGCAATAGTGTCTCTACCCATGATAAACTAAATTTTTATTGCCCCCGAATTTTGTATAATCAACATACTCTTTTTTTTTCTTTTATTAAAAAATTTGATTAAATAAAGAAAGGTATATGCACGAAACAAAATTGACTAATTTATTTGAATTTAATCAATTTCATTCAATTCAAATATTATAACTATATGATGTTTCTAGTTTATATCTTAGAATCTCATCTTATATCTTATAATATCTTATAATTACTGTTCTTAAATAATGCTTTATTTTATAATACTTCAGGTGCTAATGAAACTATTTTAGTAAAATTTAATTGTCTCAATTCTCGGGTGATTGCGCCAAAAATTCGAGTTCCCTTTGGATTTCCATCTTGATCAATCACAACTGCAGCATTGTCATCATATCGTATTATCATACCGTTGTCACGTTTGAGTTCTTTACAAGTACGTACAATTACCGCTCTGATCACTTCGGATTTTTCTAAAGGGGAGTTCGGTACTGCTTCCTTTATTACAGCAACAATAACATCGCCGATACGGGCGTATCGGCGATTATTAGTTCCTATGATTCGAATACACATCAATTCTCGGGCTCCGCTGTTATCTGCTACACTCAAATGGGTCTGAGATTGGATCATAGCCTTTTTTGAATCTGTTATTTCAATGCAAAAGGAAAAAAGAAATATTGTTTGTTCAAAAAAAAATAAACTTGTGATTTTTTTCATCTCAACGGTCCGGCCCTTTTTCCTTTGGTTCTATATTCCTAATCGCTATCCCGAAATAATGAATTGAGTTCGTATAGGCATTTTTGAACCCGCTATTTCAATAGCTTTTCTGGCTATATTTTCTGCTACTCCACCGAGTTCATAAAGTATTCTACCGGGTTTAACTACAGCTACCCAATATTCGGGAGCTCCTTTTCCCGAACCCATACGCGTTTCCGTAGGTCTTACAGTAACGGGTTTGTCGGGAAATATACGTACCCATATTTTTCCACCGCGGCGTACATTTCGTGTCATGGCCCGACGTCCCGCTTCTATTTGTCTAGACGTAATCCAAGCGGGTTCAAGTGCCTGAAGAGCATATCGACCAAAACAAATACGATTACCCCGATAAGAAATTCCTTTCATTCTTCCTCTATGTTGTTTGCGGAATCTGGTTCTTTTGGGGTTATAGTTGATGTTTGTTTCGCAATTTCATCTCTACTACAGAACCGGACATGAGAATTTCTTCTCATCTAGCTCCTCGCGAATGAAATGATTATGATTAAAAAAAATCTACATGTCGTTGATAAATGTATAAATAATATACTGAATCAAATACAAATAATATTATACTATACTGAATCTTGGGATTCCTTTCTCATCGATTTTTTTGAATCTATTTATATTTTATATTTATTATAAGTTTGTTATTATAAAAATAAAAAAATAAATTTGTATCTCTTTTTTTATATACTTTATATATAATATATAGAACTATACTCTTTATTTTTCTATATATATATAGATATCGAAGATTTCTATATTTAGAATTTTAGATTTAGAGATAATTATTTCTATTTATAGATTTGTAGATAATGTCCTGAACATAAAAACCTTCGCGAGCGAATATTTACTCTTGCAATTGTAATATTGACTTCATTTGTAGGATTAACCCATAAATAACTTCTCAGAATAAATGGAGTGTCTTTTGGTTCCTTTCGCCATCCCGCCCAATAAATCATTAAAATTCGTTTTCAATAGAATCCTATGTATTTACAGGTTCCGTCGTTCCCATTGCTTCTTGTTAATGGTTAGGTCTTAATTATACAATGGAGCCATTTGTTCGTTTTGTTCTTGAATCAATTTTTTTAGTCTTTATTGGCTCGAGGCTCTTTATTTTTTTGGTCTATAAATGCATTCAGTTAATTATATTATAGATCTATCCTATATCGGTCTTAATGCTTTATTACATTGGCTTTTTGATTCATAAACCTTACATATTGAAGTTATAGATCATATATCATTGATCTCTTTCTTTCTCTCATCTTTTCATTTATCTGCATAATTTTTGATTTTGCTTTACAATTCATAATCAGATTGGTTTTTTTTTTGCAAAACATATTTCAATTGTTACAATGAAATGACTAATATAGCCTATTTTGACTGCCTTTTTGAATTCAGATCCAGATAAATACGAAGCGATGGATTGGTTATTAATTCTATACTTATGAGTTCATAGTATGGATCAGTCTATTTTTTTTTAATCCTGACCCTAAAAAAACCAACGAGTCACACACTAAGCATAGCAATTATATTAAATAATCAATCGAATTTTGGATTTTATCCAACCCTATAGAATTTTTATTGGTAAAAAAAAAAGAATGAAAGACTTTGTCATTTTTTTTATCGATACAACCAACTCGACTGAGGGTTTACTATTTCTCGTCTACAAACGTCCAAATTTTGATTCCTAATACCCCATAAATAGTTCTAACTGCATAGGAAGAATAATCAATTTGAGCTCGAAGGGTTTGTCGAGGAACCCGACCCTCTCTAATCCACTCGACGCGTGCAATTTCTTTTCCGTCAAGGCGTCCTGCAATTTGTACTTGAATTCCTTTTGTATCGGCCTGTTCAGTTAATTCAATAGCTCTTTTCATTGCTTTGCGAAATGAAACTCGATTCTTTAGTTGTCCCGCTATAAATTCGGCAAGAATGTTAGGGTGCCTGTAAGGGTGTGCAATTCTTGAAATAGCAATGTTGAGTTTTCGGTTCACACAATTAAGTTCTTTTTCTACATTTTTCTGTAATTCTTCGATTCTTTTATTTTTAGGCCTACCTTCTATTAAAAATTTTGGGAATCCCAAATATATTATAACCTGAATCACATCAATTCGTTTTTGAATCTCTATACGT